TTCTGTAAAGCTTCCGCATAATTTCCTTCGGATTGAGCCGACATCCGTTACGGTCGTTCATTCTGTTCAAAGAATCTCCGCTCCAGAACCGTACGTGAGATTTTCATCTCATACGGCTCCTCCCCTCTGTGCATGGTACTCCATAATCTATGAAACCCAAATTGCAATACTCTCATTATGAACTGATGGGGGCTAGTATTTTTACAAGAAATTTCTAGCCAGCCTTCCTGCAAGAGTTTTTGTTTTTTTTTTTTAATACCAATTCATAAATATTCGTGCTCCATTTCTATATGTTCTATATGAATAGATAGAAACTCCAACATGAATAGATAAAAACTCTAACAATTTCTTTGTCCTTAACGCCCCTTATTTCCAGGAATTAGTCACTTCAACGATCTTCGATGGCTATACGGGTATCCAAGGTATGAACGAGATGGATGTTTGTTGTCCCAACCATTTTTGTTAGCCCCGATGAAGAAAAGGGGTAATTTATAACAAAGTTTTCGTGTTGTTGATTCCCGAGTGTAGTGCTTTTTCCCCTATGCCGCCTATTGGTACTAGTGGAGTAAGTGGGATTGACCCCCAAGAACCTATAGGTGTAACCTTTCGCTCAATACTAAAATCGACAATTGAAGCATCTGAGGCTGCATCAATCGAGGATACACGATAGAAGGAATTGTTCTATCTCCAAACTTCACCTTCAACAAGCGTGGCTTTATTTAAATAATTTTTTCTTTCTTTTCTATATTTTCTTTCTCATAAGATAAGATTAAAGTAAGGGCTAAAAAACAATAAAAAAAGAATCAAATCACACCATCTCTGTAATAAGTAAATGCCTCTTTTTCTCCTGAAGTTGTCGGAATTATTCGTAATAATATATTGGCTACAATTGAAAAGGTCTTATCAATAAAATTTCCATTTATCCGAGATCTAGACATAATTAGCAATCCATTTTAAAATTCTTCTCATTTTCCCGGGGGGGAAAAAGGTCTCACAAACAAAGAAATTATACAGTACGAAATAACATAAAAACAGACTAATTCGAATTATAAAAAAATGTGGACTTGAATTGTTCCTCCTTGAAGAGGTAGAGATAAGAAATATTTTTATTTAATTGGATAAAACCCAATTTTATTTAAGTAGTATACCAATGGGGTAAAGTATTACTATTTCGTCTAAACGAAAGTAAAGAATCGAGAACCTTATTTTCTTACGCATTCTGATAATTTCATTCGAGGAATTTTGATTGAATTATGATTCAAATATAAAGTAAAGGAAGAAAAAAAAGAATCATTTTACATTACAGTAATGATTCGTTTTATTTACATAATGCGTACATAAATCGAAATAGCAAAATCTCTAGCACAATTCATGAATTTTTAATGGATTGGTAGCCAATGAGAGAAATTCACCTTACAAAATCTGAAATTGGAAAGGAATTTTGCATTCTTATATTCTTATATAGAATAATAGTCTAAATAAATCAAATCATAAATCATAGTATAGTATATGGATTTCCTTAGTTTATTTATCCCAAGTCGTTGGTTTTATCCGGTATAAATGTCAGAAAAATAAAGGATCGTCCGTCGTCTTGACAAACATGAATGAATATCCTTTTTTTGTTACAAAAATTTTTTAATCCTCGAGCCTAAAAAGGAATATTTTTGTAACATTTTTTTTTTATTTCGATTAGATATGAATCGGCTGTACCTTACCGCAATAATACGAATGACTCGCTATTCATTTGGTTTCTGATCAATAATAAGATTATGTCGGAAAGATGGCCGAGTGGTTGAAGGTGTAGCATTGGAACTGCTATGTAGGCTTTTGTTTACCGAGGGTTCGAATCCCTCTCTTTCCTCCGTTTCCATATCGTCATCTAATTTGTCAACGTTACGGACTACAAGGTATCAAATCAAATAACAGATACCGTTATTCTTATTCCAACAAACAGTAAGGCCTTTAGATTAGATTATCTATTCCTAATTATGTAGTACTTAAAATAACCGTATCAGAGAGGCTTAAAATGCAAATCTTATTACTGCTTATTACTGATCGATCCCCTTTTTGTAATATGTAATACGTGAAAAATGGGGATCAGGGCCTTTAGATCTATGAAAAAAGGACAAAAAAATGGCCCGAAACTTTTTTTTTCTTTCATTAGGATCAAGTCTGGCGGGAATAATATTCTACGACTAATAACTCATTAATTTTCAAACCTACCCATTTACTATCTATTATTTGATTTACTAATCCTTTATATTGGGACGAGTCAACAGTCAAATGTTTTGGCAATTCCTCGTGGGAAGATGAAGCAATATAATTTTGAACCAGAGTTTTTGATCTTTGTTTATCTTTGGTAGTAATAATATCTCGGGGTTTGCAACGATAACTTGGTATATCTACTATACGACCATTAACTAAAATGTGTCTATGGTTAACTAATTGCCTGGCTCCAGGAATGGTCGAAGCCATACCCAATCGAAAAAGAATATTATCCAAACGCATCTCAAGTAGTTGTAGTAAAACCTGCCCTGTTGACCCTTTTGCTTTTCCAGCGATATGCACATATCTAAGTAATTGTCGCTCTGTCAGACCATAATGAAAGCGCAATTTCTGTTTTTCTTCTAGACGAATACGATATTGTGATCTTTTCCCAGAGCGTAATTGGTTTTTCAAATCACTTCCAGATCTAGGTCTTTTACTAGTTAGTCCTGGTAAAGCCCCCAGGCGGCGTATTTTTTTGAAACGAGGTCCTCGGTAACGAGACATAAAGACTCCTTTATTTTTTATTGAAATTTCAATTTCAATAATAAATCCATAAATTAAGACTGAACTAAATAAAAATAAAGTAAAGCAAAGCTAAATCTACGAAAGTACTACAAATATTACAAAGTAGAACTAAAAGAATTGTATCAATATTCAGATTATATATATATATAATATAGCATACGAAGTTAAATATATAGGATAGTAGGTTAAGACTACATTTATGATTTGTTCTATGGGGATCCCCTTTTTTAGAAATCCCATTTTTTTTTTCTCGAATCCGTTCTTTTTTTCCTAGTTGTAAAGCGAAGAAGGGAGAAGAGCCTTTTCAATATTTTGAGAGATTATGGAAAAGTTGAACAAAAAACAAATAGAGAAAAAAGCCAGCTATCGGAATCGAACCGATGACCATCGCATTACAAATGCGATGCTCTAACCCCTGAGCTAAGCGGGCTCGCATAAAAAAAGGAAATGGTGCACAGTAACTTAATAAACCACAGGGATTTTAGTTAGCTATTATTATTTAGTTATTAATTGTTAGTCATTAATTTCATATTCTTACTAATTTTATTATATATTAGATATTATATATTAGATATTATATAGATATTTATTATCTATTTATTTTATTATATATTCCTATTATTATATTATGTATATATTATGGATATATCTATATATTCTATAATATCTATAATATGGAATATATAATAATATCTATAATATGGAATATATAGAATTTTGTAGAATTTGAGAATGAAATATATATAGATATATAGAAAATATAGAAAGAATTATGGATTCAAATGGATTAAAATAGATATATAGAAAATATAGAAAGAATTATGGATTCCAAATTCAGAATTTGATACGATCCATTAATCATTTTCTTTTTTTCTTACTATATACTCTTACTATACATTATATTCTAATCATCTATTATCTAATGATATATTAGGATATATTAGATCATTAGCATCAATCAATATCCAATATAAATTTAGTTATATCATATTCGATTTCTATTTTTTTTCTATTTTTGATTAGATTTCTTATTTATTTTCTAAAAAAGTATAAAAATAAAGTTTTCTAAATCGAAATAAAAATAAAGATGTAATGGAATGGAATTCTGGTAATAAGGCGACATTCCTCTGATTTTTTTATTCAGGAAGTCAAGTGAAAAAATAGCACGAAAAAAAAAGAATTCGTATCGACCGTTCCAGTATTACAAACCGAGTTAGAAAAATGAAAAAAAAAGAAAGGATATCCGGATTGCGTGTGGGATAGATCTATCCATATTGAATTGTGGATACATCAATGATAGAATCATTTTTGTTGATTGGAACAAAACAAAAAAATATGGGTTATTCAATAGGGATAAGATAAAAAGACAAAGCAGGGAGAAAAATGGTAGTATATGGTATATATATGTATATACCGTATAAATAAATAAGTATTTAATTAATTCAATAATTCAACGGTTTTCAGATTTCAGATAAATATAAAGAACAGGTGGGTGGGATCACAACAGAATGAAATCCTGGTCCCGGTCTCAAATAACAAATAAAAAGGGGGATATGGCGAAATTGGTAGACGCTACGGACTTGATTGTATTGAGCCTTAGTATGGAAACCTACTAAGTGAAAACTTCCAAATTCAGAGAAACCCCGGAATTAGAGATGGGCAATCCTGAGCCAAATCCTTCTTTTTGGAAAACACGGATTTATTTGATATTTATTATCAAAATTCTAGATTTATAGAAATTCTATATTTCATTTCGAAAAAACATTTCTAAAAAAAAAAAAGATTTTCTATTTCTATTATTTCTATATTATATAGAAAAATAATCTCAAAATAATCAAAAAAGGATAGGTGCAGAGACTCAATGGGAGCTGTTCTAACGAATGGGGTTGGTTGGATTATGTTGGTAACTGGAATCCTTCTATAGAAACAAAATTACAGAAAGGAAGGTATTACCTTATATACGTAATAGAATACGTACGTATACATACTGATATATCAAATGATTAATCATAATCACGATTTTAATTGTGAATTTCGAATTGATATTATATCAATTCGAAATTCTATGAAAAATTTATGATTGCGAATCCATATCAATTCAAGCAAATTGAAGGAAGAATCGGATATTCAATGATAAACTCATCCACTACAGAGTCTGATTTATCATTTGAACAAACATGAAAAAAAAAGAATTAACCAGGCGAGAA